TACACCCTAGCCCTACCTGGGTCTTTAGAGTAATACCGCTGTCTGTCCCCTGGAGGTTATCCTAAACCATTTTCTAGGGGAGAAATACTGGCTCAGGGTAAAGGCAGCCCCCCGTCGGGTAAAATCCCATAATGCCTGTCCCAAGGCCGAAGAAACATGGCTCTGTGCCTTGTTCCTCTCATGGTCTGGGTTGAGTCTAGTATTTCTGTGGGTAAAGGCACCTCATATACTCTTATGTCCTACGGAATCGAAAATCTATCCTACGGAATCGAGATTATGAAAGTCCTTAAGTATAAGGGAAGCCTATCGATAAAGTTGGTCATTCCTACGGGGGCTTCAAGGAAAAGCTAGCGGCATAAGCAGTTCTGAGAGAAAATCCCGAGTATTACTCTTTAAATAGATGATAAAAGAAAAAATGAAATTGTTATTTGACAGATTGAGAGTTAATCACACTAGAAATGATATATATTACACAGGTAATGGTGGAATGCTGCCGGAAAGCTATCGTTTCGGAAAAAAGGATACGTTCTCTAAGCGTAGAGGTCTGAATTTGCGAAGGTCAATTCCTAAGCCAATCCAGCCTTTGACTTATACTCCCCCCACAAATAATCCGAATTCTCATGTAAATAAGGATGAATTGCTTAATAGTTTTCCTATTTTAAGTCTACCTGTGAATAGTTTCCCTCTTACTGATTTAAAAGAAAGTCTGATTGTTGAACAACTTAAAGTTCAATCAGCTAAAGATGCTATTCTGGCGTTATATTTCCGTTTTTTTCCAGAGCATACTCGTTTCCAAAGATATGAATTTATAATGAGCAATTCAGCGAAGAAAATGTTAATGTATGTCTTTCAATCTCTCGGGTTATCAAAAATGTTACGTTTTTCAACCCCAGATTTGTTTGAAAATACCAGGTTCAAGGGTGGGTTGCACCATTGCTTAGATGTTCTCACCAGGACCCCGTATAAAAAAGTAATAGAATTTATAACATATTATAAAGGTATGTATGGGCGCTTAATCATATTTGTTAGCTTAGGGATTGGTTGTACTGTCTGGTACAACTTTATACCTGGAGTACCAGAAGTAGCACCTCCAGGAATCTTAGTACCGAGAGAGCTTCCGTATGATTCTTTCAAGGATGTTTCATTTGATATAGCCCCCTTTATGAAAATGAGTTATGTGGAGTATAAGTATATATCAGATCAAGTGTTATCCGCCTTTGATAATGTCTATCCGTTCAATGAAATCCATCTTCCTAGTGGTAACACTGCTGAAGGTAGCAATGCTAGGGTGGCCCTTGGTTTAGGGATCATAGTAGCAGCCTTTCTCGGAATGGGTATGATGTCATATTCATCTCCTCCTGATTTAGAATTAATAAGTACTTTGAAAGTTCAAGAATTACAAGAAATAATAGTAAAAAGATGAAAAACAAACAAGAAACAATTCAATCCAAATCTTCTTATAAGTTGACTATGATATGTGCAAGATCTTCTTATTATTCTACAATTTCTAGTTCGCTAGTTCAGCTATCAGAGGATATTGATTTTCTGTATAATGATTTAAAAAGCACTCAGAAATATAATCTATCTAAGAAAGAGTTATGTAATCTTCAACAGATATTGCTTTCAGGTTTTTACACTCTATCTCCGCTAAGGCTCAGGAGAATAAGTAGGGATGATCTACTAGAATTTTTATTTGCAACGCTACCTGATTTTCCTGACTTAACGTTTTATCCAAGCAGAGATAGTTCACACTATATAGTTGTTTTTCCATCAAAAAAAGAGGATGTCTTGGTGTTCATGGCATTGAGTATCCATTTCTATCGTTTGACTTATGGTTATGTGCCCAAGGAGAATTACAGATTATTAGATAGGTTAGGTCTCTTTTATTCTGGTATTCAAAACATGGGTAAGGTGAGTAGACTGTACCAGATTAACATGGATCCATCATTACAACTGATTCCTGAGAGTCTGGTTTTAGATGGTGTTAAGTCCTTTGTTGGGGCAGATTCGGTTTGTTATAAGCTGGTTAGTAGCTTTCTAAATCTCGAGACCTTTGATGAGGATGGTAGAAAGATATGCTTCGGTTGTATGCCAATTGTTGGAGAAATCAATAGGGTCTTATTCAATCTTACCTTAATGGAGTTCGACCGGCAGTTCAGCCATAAATATCCAGGGATTGCATTTGAAAGATTCATAGGTATGGTCTTTATAGCATGTACTGATGATCTAAGAATCGATGAATATCAAGTATTTGATATGATACAAGATCTCGGGCTGTCTTGTTCAATCGAGTATAAAGAACCAGGGCTAGAGCCTCTCTATTGTCGCAATAGGATGGTTGCTCTGGACTATGAGGGTAAGGTTGTCGTGTACAATCCTACAGATTACTATCCTACAGATTATGGTTAGTAGGGAGGTTGACAACAATTTAAGATAGGGAAAAAACATGCCGGTGCATTTCCATAGTTTATTTACTAGCAGGAGAGAGGAAGAGTCGCTATCTATCTATCCATATACGTATCAACAAATGTGGATCGGTCGATTGCCCCTAACCAGCAGCGGCAAGGAGGAGAAGACTCTAGAGGTTTGTCCCAAGTCATGCGAACACTCGCTGTAATCATGCCCTACCCGATGACAACTCAAGATTGGCAAGCATGTCCATCCGACTACTCATGGAAGCTTTGAACTTCTCCATGCGAAGTGGGTCTCCTTCACTTTACTAGAAGTTTTTTGATGCACGAGGAATTCTCTGAGAAAGGATTGGTAAGTAAGCATTCAGTGTGATTGGGGATAGGTTGGCACTGAGAATCGTCCCTTACCAGTGCTATCAAGAATAAGGATCTTCTATGAGAAATCCATGAGAGTGACTGCCAACATGAATGAGTAGTACGATCAACTGTTCTTCTGAGAAGTGGGCAACTCATGGAGTTTAGGGATTGCATGCTTGGGATTACAACGAGATATCAGGACTTTTATGCAGTTCATTGAGTCTCCACTTTCTTGTACTAGCTGACTAAAGGCGAGCTACTTTTGAATTCTCTAATTAACTAAGCTCTATCCATAGATAGTGTTCCCCACTGTAAAGAAATGCTAGCCCATGAATGAGGATCTATTTCCTTGGAGTCTTTGCCTTTAATAGTTTATAATATGATCTTACCAATTTGAAAGCGAGCTAGCGAAGTACCTCTTAGGAAAGCAGGTTATAACAAGCCAGTTTAAAAGTATGCTCTTGGGCTGTTTCCCTAGGAAGGAATATTGATAAGAGCTGGTGTTTTTCCTGCAAGTTTGAATGCCATTAAGCATTCCCCAGTGCTTATGCACCATCTAAAAGTCTCAGCTCCCTGTATAGTAAAACTATTAAGGTTACTTCTTTAATAAGCTTTTTCAAATTGTATAATAGCTAACCAACCGCTTAAAGCGGACTGCAACTGTACTTATTAGCTTTCCTCCAGCGATACTACAGATGGAATAGCTTCCCAGGCATTAGAGGATAAGCTTGACTTAGATTCAATTAATAGGGCATTTGCCCCGTCACTTGAATAAGCGGCAACCCCTTAGTGGCACAAGCCTCCTTTCCGGAGCTGTAAAGGAACTTCATTCCCATCTATTCGGCTCCTACCCGCTCCGACCAGGGGTTACCAATTCGTTATCAACGGCTTTCTTACAAGAAAATGTTATATCATGGGCTTGAGGTATCACCGTATAGATTTCCCTGTTTGGTACACATAGCTTTTCCTATCTCTCTTTTTAGCATTCCTTCTCTATAGCCTGTGTCTATCTTCTGTCAATTCCTATTCTCTATCTGGTCTAATCGGCTAAGTCTTCTATCTCTTTCGATGTAGTCGATGTCGGACTAGGAAAGCCAGTAAGGTCAAGTGTATTGAAGTTCTACCAATTCACTTACTAAGGAGCGTAACGAGCAAAATCTAAGGAGCTATAGTGTTGTTTCAGTTTCAGCCTTAGATTCTTTCTTTTTAGCATTCCTTATTAATCCTTTTTTAGGGAGATGTTGAGACTTTCAGGCTAGTAACAAAGTACCTTTCTAGGTGTAAGGATGCAGGTAAGAGAATCAATCTTAGCTGCTGTACATGTAGTAGCAGCATCCAGTCTAGCCTTGGTCTAATTCCTACTTAAAGGAGGGGTCTTATTCACTGTATGCGCATTCCCTGTATTCTATGTCCGACTATTCCACCTGAACCATATTAGTCAAGGGAGTAGGGCAGTCTTAGTGAAATTACCCTGGGGAAGATCTTATTAGCTCCTATTGATTCTAGGTTATATGCCGACAGTTCTATTGACAGCGTAGGATTTGACGATCGTAGTATGATTGATTCCCGACCGGGGAAGACTTCTTATATAATAGAAGGGAAAGCAAGCTAATTCCAATGATTCGAGATCTGGATAATGCATTGAGCAAAGCTGCTGAAATAGGACCGCTTGTCAGCCTACTCCTCCATTTATAGATTTCTATTCTATAATAGAAGAAATAAAGCCTCGAGCTATTAATTACTATGAGAGCTAAGCTACTCTTTTTGCTTAAGAAAGATGGTCATAAAACGAGATCTTTCATCAGCTAGGCCTGACCTGGTGACATACTCCAGATGAGTGGCCAATCCCTGGAAGATCCTGATTCTGATTCAGTAGTATGCCATATTGGAATGAAAGGAAAGTAAGCTGCTTCACGACCCTTTCACTTTATTAGCTTTTAGGCCATGCAGAAGGAGCTAGCTCGACCATTTACTGAGCTCTTTTCGAAATGGTAAGACTTTCCTGCTATATGAGAATGAACTCATTTCAAATGCTTCGCCTCTCTCCCATTGTTCCTTCCTCCTTCGTGCCCGATCCGGTCAGTAGGCGTCAGTGAAGTGAATGCTGTATGCTAAGAGGGGAAATGCCGACATCTAGCACATAGAAGAGCGGATTCGCTTCCTATTCCGATGAGATGTCAGTTCCTTTCGTGCAACCTGCTCTTGCATATGCCTCTTATTCCTCGTACAAAAAACCTATTTCATTGCCTGAATGGCACCGGCTCGATAAGGCAGATCTGTGGGAAGACGTCGAAGCGGGTTTAGAATCCGCCCCGGGGGAAATAATAGGTCAATCAGGTTCATCCCTCTTGCCAATACTAGTAGTCTTAGAAGGAGTTGCAACCTAAAGGGCTATTCCTGATCTTTCCTGTGATTCAATCGATTCCTAAGAACTTACCTCTCGCAAGGAACATCACTTTCGTATAGTTGAAAAACTCCCTTTTATTTCAAAATTGAATTCGTAACCACTGCTATCTCATGGAATAGGAATAAGCGCCGCTAGTCTTTCTTTTCTTTTACAGACTCCGAAATTTACTTCTTTCCAAAGGCTTGGCTAGCTGGAAGGCAAGAGCGCTATAAGAGGTCTTGAGGGTCGAAGGATGAAGGTCCGAGGCTACTGGTGGCCAAGCTTCTAAGTACTTAGCCAACGGATACGAATTCGAAAAAACGGTCAATCTCCGAAAGGCCTTTGCAGAGCTTTAGGGGGAATACTTTTGTGGTCTTTCACCTTCTTCCTTTTGACTGGCCAATATCTTTGAATCAGGGCTTTCGCTATTCCCACAGTCCCTTAGTCCCGTCGGTCTATCTCATATTCGCAGAAGAAGGAACTTGCTTAATGCCATGCCGGAAGTGTAATTAAGTAGGCGGTTGGTCGTATAAAAGTCTTTGAAGTAAGGTTCAATGCTAGGTTCAATGCTTAGCGTTTAGTTAGGATATTTTTCATACGAGTATGCCCTTATCCCGTAAGCCTGCCATCGTTGGAAGCCCCTTCCATTCGGCCCAAGCTTTCTTTCGATTACGTCTGCTTCCTAAAAACCTTAGTTAGTCGTTTAGTCAAAGCCGTACGTATGCCCCTTTCGAATCGTTCTATCATTCGAAGTAGGAGCAGGGGTAGCGGGCAGAGAATGGTATAGCGAGTTCATGTGCTTGCAGTTGGTTTACTACCATCCCCCTAACCTTTAGTCTCTGTGAAGTGTCTCTCAGGTATTGGGAGAACATCATGCCCCTTAGCTCGCTTGTATCGGATCAAGGGGGGAGCTTACTTCACTTGTTTTCTTTAAGTAACATGCCAGGAAAGCAGCTGATAAAGAGCGCCATCACCTTACTTAAGAAAGGGCTTATGCGAAAGAGAGCACCGCTTACCCGAGAAGAGAATCCGCTTTCCTTGTTTTTTTGCTTATTCCTAGCCAGAGAAATGAAACTAATCTCGAGATCCAGAAACCTATCTATACGCCTAGCATTAAGCTAAAGAAATATCGTTAGCCCTACTACTTTTATTGAAAGGAAGAACTTAGGACTTTGGGACTTACCCTAGCATTCCAATTGAAACTCAAGGAGATGGAACTAAACTGGCAATTTTCCTCTTTCTAGGTGACTAGAGGGAATGCTACTACAGATACAGCAACTCAATCCCGAGAGAAAAGATTTGTGAGGTAAGGTCTATAGACTGTAAGGCTGAAGGCTTGAATGGAAGAGCACTCCTACTTACTTTTGGGATAAATCCTAGACACCTTTGACACCTGATCTCCGGTAGGACTCTTATTTGATAGGCATTAGGGGATTTTAGGTTTTGGGGTTTCACTTGCAGACCCTGCATCCATAAGTCTCCTATCCTAAGTGTCTTTCTCTGCATGAATAAAGTTCTTCGACAGGACCATCCCGACCGAGGGCTAATCATAGATCTACTATGGTATTTTCTTCTTTTCTTGGTTCAAATCCTTTTCAGGAAGCATTATATTGAGTAACTCCAAGAGTAGAATCAGCAGCTCACCTCACGTTTTAGGAAGAAAATGAGGAATCACACGTAGACGGACCTGAGCATTCTCCTGCTCTACGGAGCTAGAGTTGGGGCTGCTTGACGCTCTTCTCCTTTCGAGTGAATTACTTATGCTCTGATGCCTTTGATCAAATGGAAGGATGGATGCCAGCCTTTAGCAACTTCGTTCGGTACATTCCTTCTACCCAGCTCTATAGATGAGAGACTACCAAACTTAGAAAGAGGGGTCCCTAGTATGTGATTGAGTCAAGTTGTCCAGTGCTTCTGCTGAGAGAAAGAGAGTCTATTGACTGGCCTACCTACGCCCGTACACATCCGCAGTTCTTCTCCCAGCGCTGTAATTTTTTTTGAGCTAGATCCGGAAATTGAAATAGGCTAGAGCTCCCTGTCCTTTTTTCTAAGGCTTTTTTGATCGAACTAGGAATCATACATTAGCTGAATGACTCGACAACCAGGTATTTCACTAACATGCACATAAGCTACCTATATTCTATATAACATCCCATCTCGTTTCATTGCCCCTGCATCCCGAAAAGATAGACTTCCTACTGGATGTCATACTAACTTGCAAGCTGTCAGCCTAGAGGGGAGGGCTCATAAGTCAACTAGCAGAGGGTGAAGGTGTACACTGCTGGTAAACCCTCTCTCTTTCTTCTCTAGGATCGAAGCTCAACTTGAATGAAAAGGGTATAGCTTCAAGCTTTTACCAGGTAATCATTCCTTCTTAGAAGAGTTTAAGCGCACTGGATCTCAACTCCTACACTGTCTCGCACAAAGATGTACTCCATCCAACTGAGCCAATAGAAGCGGTTAGAGCCGTTGGCTGATAATGGAGCAGGGAACAGTCATCACGAAAAGGTATCGAACAGTGGAAATACCTATCGGAGCACACTTTAGTATGAGTACTTGTCGCGAACTGGATTCGAACCAGCACCTCTGGGAGCAAAAGACAGGCCCAGCGAACTACCATTCATTCTGATCGCGACTTTGTTTACCCGGTTCCCCTCGCGGCTAAAGGGTACATCCGGGGCCGGTCGCATGGACCTACTTACCTTGCTTGTAGACCAGCTGCAGAGCTAACCCTTGTTCTATTGGTTTGATGCTACCAAGACGATTTCTTTATGCCCATCAAAGGACCTCGAGATGCTAATCCACGAAAAACGAGACGAGAAATTCGAAAGAAAAGAACTGATATACGGAACGAGGGCGACCCGTGGAAATACATCGGTTTCTTACTAGTGCAAAGGAACTCTTTCTTGGCAACTTGGACAACTTCTAACGATGTTTGTCCCGCATATCACTAGATCGATCGGTATCTTTACAAATTTCTAAAGCTTTCGTCTCAATTCATACTTAGCCGCGAGCAATCTACGTTTGTGATCTCGTATATTTTGCTTCTCCGACATCTTACTGACTTTCCCCCTCATCTTTTTGAAAAAAGCCGCTCCACGGTGGTAAAGTCTCATCTTGTGTGTTGGCCGAAGTTACAATAGTGACATTGAACCCTCGAATATGTTCGAAGATCTCGAAATGATCTTCCAGTTCCGGGGAGAATTCGCAAAACTCCATTTCCATCAAGAATTGAATGGACTTTTCCCGTATTTCGACCGGAAAATCTAACAGAGACATTACTGCGGAGATTCTTACCAAAAAATGAGACATTCCATGCCCTCGGAGAGTGCTTTGCCGTGCTAGGTCACTGACATATCCTTTTTTGTCTTGATTTTTTCCCAAGAATGGATTGGATCGAAACTCCTTTCCTGTCGAAGCCCTTTGTGTCTGTATTAATTTCTGACCGCACGGAATCTCCATAGCCAATTTTCCATTTTTTATTATGAAATCAGAGGGTGCTGCCTTTGGTACTACTCTTATTTTACACGATCCAGGAACTTCCATAACGTTGGCGTGATTCGGTTTGAGCAACGGATCCTGACGTGATACATCTTCGTAATGAAAATTGAGTGTAAACATTCTTTTTTTTTCTTTCCCAGTATCGATAGAATGAGCACTGTGAACTATCTGCTTCAAAAAAGATAGTTGTAAAAACATCAGAGCAATATATCGTAGTGTAGAACAGATTTTCAGTAATGGGGATCACATTAGTAGGAATATAGGCCAGTCTCCAGCTTCTATCCTTTTCATTTTTGTAGTGAAAGCAATAACAATAGGATTTCAATGATCTTCTTTACTTAGGTTTTATACTGACATATCAATTTGTTTTCTGCTAGCATATCATCCGCAAAGACATTCCTCAAGCATAGAATATCAGGATTTGAGCCCTTGAACTGACTTTTCGAACCCTTACATTCTAGAAAGCCTGATGGCATTGATTCAGCCATCATTGAACAGCTTTGAACCAGTCTGACATTCGATGAAGACCGAGCCAGACATTGGATGCTGCCCTAGCTGCAAGAACTCAATTAGCCTTGAATATCATATGATGAGACGTTCTGACTGCATCAAAAAATACTAGAAGAAAAAAACCAACACACTCCGCCAGCATCAACCTAAGTGTGGAAGGCGCCATTACCCTGGACCCAGCAGTTCTTAGACGACCACCTCCATCCTTGAGAGGATTCCCAGCATATCCGGGAACTCTCGATGGAGACAGGCATTGAATTAGAGCCAACTCGGCCAAATTCGTGGATTTTCTATGGAGAAGCAGTGGTTCATGGATGAATTTAAGGCCACACCCATGTGACATACTTCCATTTACACGAGGAGTATTTTCTATATAAAAAATCCCATGTCCGATAGTGCCTTTACCCTAGTCAGAATAAGAAAAAAGGATCCCTCTAGTATAATCACTAGAGACAGGCGCTAGTTATTCTCCCGGCTGAGTATATTTATCTACGACATTTGGCGTAAGATTCTACTCTTTTCAATGACAAATTGTCTATGCTACTTGAAAGGGAGAACCTGTGGCTGGATTGAATCCAATGCCCCGCAAACCTAAGGGTTCCTCCCTCATAGCACAGTCCTATGGCTTCTTAGAGAAGGGTAAAGGCACTCATAGCAAGATGAAAAACAGCAAACAGAAGACTCTAATCACTGGAAGGAAGCTAGGCAGGAGCCATTCAAAGCTTCGAGTTACCTCAGCTTGAGAGCGCTAGATAGAAGGAGTTCAAATGCATTCGATCCCCTATATAGATCCAGACGAGAAGACGCAAAGATGCTCTTATCATCTGTACTGCCTTTTGCATCTTCCTTGAAGGTTCTAGCAGACGAAGACGGAAGACATTGATCTAGTTATCTTTGTCTCTATCCTCTTTCTAAAGATAGATAAGCAAGGTTTTTCTCACTACTGGCAAGAAGCCTTAAGAGAAGAAGCTCTTTCTAGTGGAAGAGGCTGGGCAAGCACATCAAAGGCTGGGTTTTTAGTAGTTCAGGGTAGCCGAGAGCCCAGTAGAGAACTTTTATCTGACTAGGAGCAGCTAAGCCCCTACCTATATAGTCAAGAGGGATGGAGCCCCGAAAGAAGTAAGGCTAGTCGATTTCCAAGATTTTAGTAGCTCAGGAAAGGTTCCCGAGATTGGAGTGGGTCTATTAGCACTGGGACAGACCAGTTAGAAGAATCCTTATGAGGCTCAAAGATCTTGAAAAAAAAAGAACGAGTGAGGACGTGTCCAATCTGAACCAAGCTCAAAGCTAAAAAAGAATAAGGAAACACACTCTTTGTCGGAACAAGGAAGAACTGTTGACGTCAAACCAGCTTTTCCGCTCTTTCCCTCTCTTCTTTAGGGATTAGGGTGGTGTGCTCTTCTGAGTGGGTGTGTGTTGTGCCAGAAGGCATGCGTATAGTATAGAAAGATTCTCATCCAAGGACACCGGAATAAGGGTTTAATGACCTAAGTCTGGCTGCTAGAGATGAATCGATGTACTTACCTTACCAGCCTCATACATCTTCCCTGGTCCCTGCTCATTGCAAGGAGGAACGAAGGACTTTTGATGCTGTCCCAGAGCCGGCTTGGAGGGATCCCGATATCGATATGCTCTGCCGGAATATACAGATAAAATATGGATCGGATCATGGCCCGGATACACTCGTCCCTTCTTTCTCCGTCTAGATGCCCAGAGAGGATGAAACAAAAAAGGTTGAGATTCGCCGTTCATTGTCTCGGTTCGGCTCAGACTGGTCTGACTTCGGGGTTGGGAGAGATCGGAAATAAGCTGCCGTAGGCTTGGATGGAGCTATTTATGGTGAAGAGGAATGAGATGAAATGGTTCCGCATGGTTGTTCCGCACTTTAGTCTAATTCAGTTCCGTCAGGGGTTCTTTCGTTAGTTCGATGCAGATTCGTAACCATTGGTTCCAGGGAAAGAGGGATCACTAGCGGAGGTAGGCTCGCACTTAGATGTTCAATACCCGCTGTGCCCCAACCAAATTCAGGTGAATGAGCTGGTCGTTGCTTGGTTTTCCCCATCCTATGAGTCAAGCTTGGAGGGGATCTACCCATTGAAGATGCAGCTTCTCCGGATGGTGGTTCTTCCCCGCTAGAATGGGATTTGTCGGTGCCAGGTGGAATCCTTTGATTGAAGGTCAGGAAAGGAATACAATTGAGGTGTGGATTCAAGTAGTTAGTTCGCACTAGCTCGTACCACCTTGAATTGCAGTCGGCCTTGAAGGCTAGTAACTAGGATCAAGGACTAGGAAGGGAAGCTCTTCTTGTCCAACCGGTCGGGTTGCAGGACTGGTTGTTAGCGGAGAAGCCCAGGGAGAAAGATAGCTTATTAGAGCATTGGAGGTCGACGAATTCGTCTATCAGGCAATCTATCCTTAGCCTAAAGGCCCGTTAAAGCTCTAAGGTGCAGTGTGACCGGAGCGGTTGTAGAGTTTTGAAATGGGATTAGAGGCGACGCCTGAGTATGAGGAGATCGCACTGGATATGGCTACTCTTTACGGCAAAGGGGGCATTGCCCATAAGATAAGATAAGACTGCCTAGGACTTCCTATTATTGCTTCTAAGTGAAAGGTTGCCAGCAACAATATACTGAAGGCATTCAGACTCATTACCTTTCTTAGGTCTCATTGAGACTCCCTTTTAGAAAGAGAAATGAACAAGAACTTAACTCATCCGGAAACGTGATTCTATATCCTGTAAGCATCTGACAAGATCAAAAACCCTTTATCCTCTCGACGAGTGTCAGCTCCTTCCAGGTACGCTGGTTGGCTAGTGTTATGAAATAAAGAAGTCAAAGTAGAGCAAGTCCCACCTACCAGGTTAGCGGAGAGTGACTCACCTACCTGTTCTGAAGGAGGACTTACACGAGTAGTGGAAAGTACGATGCTAGGCGTGGAAGAGCTTTTTGTATGCCTTCTGAGATAAGAGCCTTCACAGCGGAGGTGAAAGCAAGATAGAATCGGGCTTGATTCCCCTTCTATGGGACAGTAGACAGGCTAGCTACTGGTGAGAAGCGATCTATCAATCCCTTCTCTTTAGGGCTTGGTATTGGAAAAGACCTCCTCTCAGAATTCTTCATGCGGCTATGGCAGATAACGGGCACTCTCAATCCAATAAGAAAAGTTCTAAAGCTCTTCGCCATACCTCTATCTCCAACAGACATTCATTATGGCAAGGCGTACTGATTCGATCACTTCCTGTAAAGACTTTCCTGTTCTTATGAAAGACAGCCGTATGTTAGGAAGAATTCAATCTCAAGCTCAAGACTTTACAAGGGGAAGGTAGCTGGTAAGCCCTTTTAGTCGATCTAGGCATAACACTTTCACCACTCTTAGGCAAGCGACTAAAGCAAGCCGAAATGTGCCGTTCATTCTAGTAGCTTAGACCTTTGTTGAGCCTCCTTACCTTAGAAGGACAGTCAAAAGCCGGTGCGTTGGTTAACGGCTTCCGAAGTGACTAATCGTAGCCAACTTATTCAAGATCTATACTTTCTCTTATTAGAAAGAATATGTATATTATTGCGGAGATGAAAGAAGTAGACGAAAAACTAGAGATGAGAGAAGCGAGCCCTGAAAGAGAAGGAGAGGAAGGAAACTAAGGGCTAACCCGACACCAACCCAATAGAGCTAGCCAGCAAGCTCAGGCTAAGAGATGGGTCAATCTCCATGCCCTTATCTTCTTCAAGCCCTTAAGGCTAAGAAGTCAACTAGCGGTCTAGGAAGGCTAAGAAGGCAACTAGCTGCTTAGCCGAACTCCTCACCTGGGGTGACGATATTCTGATTCAAGCTCTGAACCAAAGCTAATTCTTTTCTTCCTTTAAGCGTCAAACTTCAGATTTGAAGGCCTTTCCACTGCAAAAAAAACACTTGAATTAGATCTACGAAATGATCGACTCAAATAGATGGTCATCATAAGCTCTTTCTTTTCCTCCTCTTCCAGTTCTATTAATCAAAAGGCCATCATGGACCAAGATCCAAAGGGATCAATCTTTTACACCGATGTATCGTACTCTCTCGACCAGGTCATCATAAGAAAAGACTGCAAAATCTTTCCGAAGTGTTATAAAGAGGGAAGGCGCGCTACAACTAACATAACAGCCTCTTCCTTGCCCCCCTAAGAATCC